TGTAATTCGTGGTCTAATCAGGCAACATGGTGTTTCTAACATAGGGATTGCAAAAAGTAAAATTCGGGAAAAAGAACCGATTGTATGGGAAATACTACAAGAAGTTATGCAGGGGCATCCTGTATTGTTGAATAGAGCACCCACCCTGCATAGATTAGGCATACAGGCGTTCCAACCCATTTTAATGGAGGGACGTGCTATTTGTTTACACCCATTAGTTTGTAAGGGCTTCAATGCGGACTTTGATGGGGATCAAATGGCCGTTCATGTACCTTTATCTTTGGAAGCTCAAGCGGAGGCCCGTTTACTTATGTTTTCTCATATGAATCTCTTGTCTCCAGCTATTGGAGATCCCATTTCCGTACCAACCCAAGATATACTTATCGGACTCTATGTATTAACGATCGGGAATCGTCGAGGTATTTGTGCAAATAGGTATAATCCATATAATTGCAGAAACTATCAAAATCAAACAGTTGACAATAATAATTATAAGTATACGAAAGAGAAAGAACCGTATTTTTGTAGTTCCTATGATGCACTTGGAGCTTCTCGGCGGAAACGAATCAGTTTAGATAGTCCTTTGTGGCTCCGATGGAGACTAGATCAACGTGTCATTGGGTCAAGAGAAGTTCCCATCGAAGTTCAATATGAATCTTTGGGTACTTATCATGAGATTTATGGGCACTATCTAATAGTAGGAAGTGTAAAAAAAGAAATCCGTTGTATATACATTCGAACCACTCTTGGTCATATTTCTTTTTATCGAGAAATAGAAGAAGCCATACAAGGGTTTTATCGGGCCTACTCATACACTATCTAAACTAAGAAATTCGATTAGGCGATGCCCGGAATTCGGGTTTTTCCAATTTTACTAGTATCGTAATTTCTGAATTTCTGCGTGAAGCAAGATTGAGATTGAGGAAAGAAAGTTAAGTTTTCGAATCACTGACTCAGGCCCATTGTCGAATCCTACTCAGCAGAATATAGAGGTACTTATGGCAGAACGGGCCGATCTGGTCTTTCACAATAAAGTGATAAATGGAACTGCTATGAAACGACTTATTAGCAGATTAATAGATCATTTCGGAATGGGATATACATCACATATCCTGGATCAAGTAAAGACTTTGGGTTTCCATCAAGCCACTGCTACATCTATTTCATTAGGAATTGATGATCTTTTAACAATACCTTCTAAGGGATGGTTAGTCCAAGACGCTGAACAACAAAGTTTTATTTTGGATAAACACCATCATTATGGGAATGTACATGCGGTAGAAAAATTACGTCAATCTATTGAGATATGGTATGCTACAAGTGAATATTTGAGACAAGAAATGAATCCTAATTTTCGGATGACTGATCCCTCTAATCCAGTCTATCTAATGTCTTTTTCGGGAGCTAGGGGAAATGCATCTCAGATACACCAATTAGTAGGTATGAGAGGATTAATGTCAGATCCCCAAGGACAAATGATTGATTTACCCATTCAAAGCAATTTACGCGAGGGACTTTCTTTGACAGAATATATAATTTCCTGCTACGGAGCCCGCAAAGGAGTTGTAGATACTGCTGTACGAACATCAGATGCTGGATATCTTACACGTAGACTTGTTGAAGTAGTTCAACACATTATTGTACGTAGAAGAGATTGTGGTACTATCCGAGGTATTTCCGTGAGTCCTCAAAATGGGATGACGGAAAAAATTTTTGTCCAAACACTAATTGGTCGTGTATTAGCAGACGATATATATATCGGTCTACGATGCATTGCCACTCGAAATCAAGATATTGGGATTGGACTTGTCAATCGATTCATAACCTTTCGAGCACAACCAATATATATTCGAACCCCCTTTACTTGCAGGAGTACATCTTGGATCTGTCAATTATGTTATGGTCGGAGTCCCACTCATGGCGATCTGGTCGAATTGGGAGAAGCCGTAGGTATTATTGCGGGTCAATCAATTGGGGAACCGGGGACTCAACTAACATTAAGAACTTTTCATACCGGCGGAGTATTCACAGGCGGTACTGCCGAACATGTACGAGCTCCTTCTAATGGAAAAATCAAATTCAATGAGGATTTGGTTCATCCCACACGTACCCGTCATGGGCATCCTGCTTTTCTATGTTCTATAGACTTGTATGTAACTATTGAGAGTCGGGATATTATACATAATGTGACTATTCCGCCAAAAAGTTTGATTTTAGTTCAAAATGATCAATATGTAGAATCAGAACAAGTGATTGCTGAGATTCGTGCTGGAACGTCTACTTTTCATTTTAAAGAGAGGGTACGAAAACATATTTATTCTGAATCAGAGGGAGAAATGCACTGGAGTACCGATGTCTACCATGCACCTGAATATACATATGGTAATGTTCATCTATTACCAAAAACAAGCCATTTATGGATATTAGCAGGAGGTCCGTGCAGATCCAGTATAGTGTCCTTTTCGCTCCACAAGGATCAAGATCAAATGAATGTTTATTCTCTTTCTGTTGAAGGAAGATATATCTCTAACCCCTCAATGACTAATGATCAAGTAAGACATAAATTGTTGGATACTTCTGGTAAAAAAGATAGGGAAATTCTTGACTATTCAAGACTTGATCGAATCATATCCAATGGTCATCGGAATTTCATATATCCTTCTATTCTCCAAGAGAATCCTGATTTCTTGGCGAAAAAGCGAAGAAATAGATTCATCATCCCATTACAATATGATCAAGAACGAGAGAAAGAACTAATACCCTGTTTTGGTATTTCGATTGAAATACCCATAAATGGTATTTTACGTAGAAATAGTATTCTTGCTTATTTTGATGATCCACGATACAGAAGAAGCAGTTCCGGAATTACTAAATATGGGACCATAGAGGTGGATTCAATCATAAAAAAAGAAGATTTGATTGAGTATCGAGGAGCAAAAGAATTTAGTCCGAAATACCAAATGAAAGTAGATCAGTTTTTTTTCATTCTCGAAGAAGTGCATATCTTACCGGGATCCTCATTAATAATGGTCCGGAACAATAGTATCATTGGAGTAGATACACGACTCGCTTTAAATACAAGAAGCCGAGTAGGCGGATTAGTCCGAGTGGAGAGAAAAAAAAAATATATTGAACTTAAAATCTTTTCTGGAGATATTCATTTTCCTGGAGAGACAGATAAGATATCCAGGCACAGCGGCATTTTTATACCACCAGAAACGGAAAAAAAAAATTCTAAAGAATCAAAAAAATTGAAAAATTGGATCTATGTTCAACGGATCACACCTACCAAGAAAAAGTATTTTGTTTCGGTTCGACCTGTAGTCACATATGAAATATCCGATGGGATAAATTTAGCAACCCTTTTCCCTCGGGATATCTTGCAGGAAAAGGATAATGTCCAACTTAGAGTTGTCAATTATATCCTTTATGGAAATGGCAAGTCAATTCGAGGAATTTATCACACAAGTATTCAATTAGTTCGGACTTGCTTAGTATTGAATTGGGACTGGGACCAAGAAAAAAATGGTTCTATAGAAGAGGTTCATGCTTCCTTTGTTGAGGTAAGGGCAAATGATATAATTCGCGATTTCATAAGAATTGAGTTAGTCAAGTCCACTATTTCGTATACCGGAAAAAGGTATGATAGGGCAAGTTCCGGATTGATTCCCGATAATGGATTAGATCGCACCAATATCAATCCTTTTTATTCCAAGGCGAAGATTCAATCACTTAGCCAACATCAAGGAACTATTGGTACGTTGTTGAATCGAAATAAGGAATGCCAATCTTTGATAATTTTGTCATCATCCAATTGTTCTCGAATTGGTCCATTCAATAGTTCGAAATATAACAATGTGACAAAAGAATCGGATCTCCTAATTCCAATTAGGGATTATTTAGGTCCCCTAGGCGCTATTGTACCTAAAATATCGAATTTTTATTCATCTTACCATTTAATAACTCATAATCAGATCGTGTTAAAGAAATATTTGCTACTTGACAATTTGAAACAGATTTTCCAAGTACTTCAAGTACTTAAATACTGTTTAATAGATGAAAATAGGAGGATTTATAATCCCGATCCATGCAGTAACATCATTTTGAACCCATTTCATTTGAATTGGTGCTTTCTCCATCATGATTATTGTGAAGAGACATCGACCAAAATTAGCCTTGGACAATTTATTTGTGAAAATGTATGTCTATTTAAATATGAACCACACGTAAAAAAATCTGGTCAAATTTTAATTAGTAATGTCGACTCTTTAGTTATAAGATCAGCTAAGCCTTATTTGGCTACTCCTGGAGCAACTGTTCATGGTCATTATGGGAAAATCCTTTACGAAGGAGATACATTAGTTACATTTATATATGAAAAATCGAGATCTGGTGACATAACACAAGGTCTTCCAAAAGTAGAACAAATCTTAGAAGTGCGTTCGATTGATTCAATATCGATGAACCTCGAAAAGAGAGTTGAAGGTTGGAACGAACGTATACCAAGAATTCTTGGGATCCCCTGGGGGTTTTTGACTGGAGCTGAGCTAACCATAGCCCAAAGTCGTATCTCTTTGGTTAATAAGATCCAAAAGGTTTATCGATCCCAGGGGGTACAGATCCATAATAGACATATAGAGATTATTGTACGTCAAGTAACATCAAAAGTGTTGGTTTCAGAAGATGGAATGTCTAATGTTTTTTCGCCTGGAGAATTAATCGGATTGTTGCGAGCGGAACGAGCAGGGCGTGCTTTGGACGAATCGATCTGTTATCGGGCAATCTTATTGGGAATAACAAGAGCGTCTCTGAATACTCAAAGTTTCATATCCGAAGCAAGTTTTCAAGAAACCGCTCGAGTTTTAGCAAAAGCTGCTCTACGAGGTCGTATTGATTGGTTGAAAGGCCTGAAAGAGAACGTTGTTCTGGGGGGGATTATACCTGTTGGTACCGGATTCCAAAAATTAGTGCACCGTTCAAGGCAAGACAAAAACATTTATTTGGAAATCAAAAGAAAAAATCTATTCGAGTTGGAAATGAGAGATATTTTGTTACACCATAGAGAATTTTTTTGTTCTTACGCGGCAAACAATTTCCATGAGACAAATTTACATGAGACATCAGAACAATCATTTATGCGATTTAATGATTCCTAAGAGCGGATTTATTTTAACTTTAACTATCTTTTAACTATACTGGTCTGATTATTGATTTGGTAATAAATAAAATAAGTAATTAAAAAAATTTATGGTTTGTGCCGTGTATCAATGGTCAATCCCCGGTAAAAGGTTCCATCGGAACAATTATTTATTTCAAGGTACCTCGTCTCTTTGTTAATAATAAGAAAAATAAAAAACAAAAAGGAAGTGTGGGAAAAAATGACAAGAAGATATTGGAACATCAATTTGGAAGAGATGATGGAAGCAGGAGTTCATTTTGGTCATGGTACTAAGAAATGGAATCCTAGAATGGCCCCTTACATCTCTGCAAAGCGTAAAGGTATTCATATTACAAATCTCGCTAGAACTGCTCGTTTTTTATCAGAAGCCTGTGATTTAGTTTTTGATGCAGCAAGTAGGGGAAAAAGCTTCTTAATCGTCGGTACCAAAAATAAAGCATCGGATTCAGTAGCATCGGCTGCAATAAGGGCTCGGTCTCATTTTATTAATCAAAAATGGCTCGGTGGTACGTTAACGAATTGGTCCACTACGGAAACGAGACTTTATAAGTTCAGGGACTTAAGAGCAGAAGAAAAGATGGGGAAACTCAACCGTCTCCCCAAAAGAGATGCAGCAATGTTGAAGAAAAAATTATCTACCTTGCAAACATATCTCGGTGGGATCAAATATATGACGGGATTGCCTGATATTGTGATCATCGTTGATCAGCAAGAAGAATATACGGCTCTTCGAGAATGTGCCATTTTGGGGATTCCGACGATTTGTTTAATCGATACAAATTGTGACCCAGATCTTGCAGATATTTCGATTCCAGCCAACGATGACGCTATAGCTTCAATTCGATTGATTCTTAACAAATTAGTATCTGCAATTTGTGAGGGTCGTTCTAGCTATATAAGAAATCGTTGATTATGATTAAGATTAAGAATAATAAGATTACTTAATGTTAATTATTGGGCAACTCCATAGATTTATTGGATCGGTTATTTTTTTTTTTGAATTTTTTTAAATAGATAAAAAAAAAAAAGAACTGGGGATATTGATATATATTATGATGTTATGTGATTTCTTGGTATCCTAAATATATGATTAATGATTCAAGTTGGTGAGTTGAGAAAGAAATGGTTGAATCAAACTAATTCCTTTTTTGAAGTTCAATTTCTATCAGAGGACAATATGAATGTTATACCATCTTACATTAAAACACTCAAGGGGTTATACGATATATCGGGTGTAGAAGTAGGCCAACATTTCTATTGGCAAATAGGAGGTTTACAAATCCATGCCCAAGTACTTATCACTTCTTGGGTCGTAATTGCTATCTTGTTAGGTTCAGTCATCATAGCTGTTCGGAATCCACAAACCATTCCGACCGACGGTCAGAATTTCTTTGAATATGTCCTTGAATTTATTCGAGACTTGAGTAAAACCCAGATTGGAGAAGAATATGGACCTTGGGTTCCCTTTATTGGAACTATGTTCCTATTTATTTTTGTTTCTAATTGGTCAGGTGCTCTTTTACCTTGGAAAATCGTACAGTTACCTCATGGGGAGTTAGCTGCGCCCACGAATGATATAAATACTACTGTTGCTTTAGCTTTACCCACGTCAGTGGCATATTTTTATGCGGGTCTTACCAAAAAAGGATTGGGTTATTTCGAGAAATACATCAAACCAACTCCAATACTTTTACCAATTAACATCCTAGAAGATTTCACAAAACCTTTATCTCTTAGTTTTCGACTTTTCGGGAATATATTGGCTGATGAATTAGTAGTTGTTGTTCTTGTTTCTTTAGTCCCTTCAGTAGTTCCTATACCTGTCATGTTTCTTGGATTATTTACAAGTGGTATTCAAGCTCTTATTTTTGCAACGTTAGCCGCGGCTTATATAGGCGAATCCATGGAGGGTCATCATTGACTAGTTTTCGAAATAGTCTTTTTTTTAGCTTATCCCAATTCATGCATGGTTCAAGATAATCTGCTTGGTTGGAGAACATAATAGATATAAATACGTATGAATATATGACCTAGAGTCGTAGGAGAGAAGATGAACGATATTACGGAATTGTAAAAAAAAAAAAAGATGGGTTGGGGAGGTCACACTAGATGTATGTAATGTCTATAAGTCCAGCCACTTTTTGTGTGGGTTTCGAGGAATGATTCTATAATCCGATTCAATATAAAATGCGGCCAGTTTACGTTATGGAAGAAAGAAATGTATATGTAATATTAGATATTCACTAGTTATATAGTCCTATCTATATATAAATAGAAGTCCTTATACCCTACGTTATACCCTACCTATATACTAACTAACTATATATATATCTAACTATATGCTATATATAATATATAGCATATAGTTAGATATATATATAGTTATATGTATTGATATACATATTGATATCGTTGATATCGATCATATTGATATCCATTTCATATATTGATTTGATTGCAGTTTACTGCATTTAGATTAGATGGATTACAAGATAAGTAAAGTCCTTTCTTCTGTTTCATTTGTGATTGTGGATTGGATGAAAAAACAGATGAACTCAAGGATATAGAAGAGTAAAGAACGAAGGATTGAATGAAAGAATGGTTGGAAAGAAAGAAATGCAATAACTAGAACCATATGTATATGGATTTACAAAAACTTCATCATGGGTAGAAACTAAAAACGAGATATCGAAGTAGTTCTGACGATTCAGTAATATTATCATTATTTTTTAGTTACTTCGACCCAATAGATCTTAATGATCAAACTTAATGATAAAATGAAGTAATAATTCATTGGTTGATTGTATCATTAACCATTTCTTTTTCTTTTTTTTTTTTTGGTGTGAGGAACTTACCATGAATCCACTGATTTCTGCCGCTTCCGTTATTGCTGCTGGATTGGCTGTAGGACTTGCTTCTATTGGACCTGGAGTTGGTCAAGGTACTGCTGCAGGCCAAGCTGTAGAGGGTATTGCGAGACAACCAGAAGCAGAGGGTAAAATACGAGGTACTTTATTGCTTAGTCTAGCTTTTATGGAAGCTTTAACAATTTACGGACTGGTTGTGGCATTAGCGCTTTTATTTGCGAATCCTTTTGTTTAATCCTAGAAATGTAAAAAAGTACCTTAGATTGCATACTTTTTTTACTTTTTTTCTTATTTTATTAACTTGAAATTAAATTGCCGTTTGCTTCTTCGAATTATATCAACACTTTACTCCTATAATTACTTATTTGTTGAGACTCCAGGAAGGACTGCTTTGAGGATGAGGAATTACCAGATCACTCGCTTTCTTCCTTCCTGTCCTTAGCTTAGTACAATACAATGGAAACTTTTTTCCTTTTAGGAAACGTTTCCACAAACGATATATTTCGCAATTGAAATGAGACCTAAGACCTAACCTAAATGAAATTACTAGATTTAATTTATTCCCATTAAAAAGGGGGAAATTCAATTAAAAATAAATAAATTGATCAAAAAAGAAAGGGGCGAGCGAAGTGATAGAAAAAGAACTTTGTTCTTTGTCAGTCCTATCTATAAGAGGAGAGCATATGAAAAATGTAACCGATTCTTTCGTTTTCTCACGCCACTGGCCATCCGCCGGGAGTTTCGGGTTTAATACCGATATTTTAGCAACAAATCCAATAAATCTAAGTGTAGTGATTGGTGTATTGATTTTTTTTGGAAAGGGAGTGTGTGCGGGTTGTGTATTTCAAGAATAGGTTGGATCCATCCGGCTGCACTTTACGTTATTTATAGTTATTTATAGTTATAGTATATTTAGGATAAATAGGAAAAAAGGTGCACGATCTCGACGAATTACTTATGAATAAATTCAAAAATCATATGTAAGAACCATAGCATTTCGTGACTTATTGGTAAATCAACTTTGATTCTCTATCAACCAATAATGTGAGACCATTAACATGGTTAAAGCTAAACTGTTTGAAGTCCAGGCAAAACATGGTACTCTTTCTACGACTACATTAGTACTGAAATGTTTTCAAAATGAATAGTTGGTAATTTATCTGATATAGAACACTCATATCGATAAAAGGATTTGAACCATTTACTAGAAAGAAAAGGGCACTCTGCCTTTTTTATCCAATGCCGAATCGACGACCTATGTATAAAAAAAGAGGAATTTTTGGATTTGAAGAAAAAAAGAAAAAATCGAATTCCAAATTCGAAATTTTTTAAATTAATTTAATTAAATAAAAATAAAATTTAATTAAATTAAGAACAAATACAAATAAAGAAACAACTTTGCTGACAATTATCGATTTTTATCTGGTCGGAAGAGTCCTCCTAATATTTATTCTGGTCTTGTATCAGTTTAGATATCTTTGAATACAAACAGAAAAGAAAAGAGAGGGCAGGCTCATTACATTAAAAAAAAAAAGATATGGGAATACCCATAACAAAAAAATCAAATAAATAATTGAGCGTGAGAGCCAAATGAATCGAAAGATTCATGTTTGGTTCGGGAAGAGATCATGAAAGTTGTGAAATTAATGGTAAGATAATCTACTTTCATTAAATGATTTATTAGATAATCGAAAACAGAGGATCTTGAGTACTATTCGAAATTCGGAAGAATTACGTAGAGGGGCCATTGAGCAGCTCGAAAAAGCCCGGGTTCGCTTACAGAAAGTGGAACTGGAAGCAGATGAGTATCGAATGAATGGATACTCTGAGATAGAACGAGAAAAAGAAAATTTGATTAAAGCTACTTGTGATAGTTTGGAACGATTAGAAAATTACAAAAATGAAACCCTTCATTTTGAACAACAAAGAGCGATAAATCAAGTCCGACAACGAG